TAGAGATTCAAAAAAGAATCGATCTGATTCAGGTCATAATACATATGGGATTCCCAAAGTTATTAATAGAAAGTAGACCACAAAGAATCGAAGAATTACAGATAAATGTACAAAAAAAACTTAATTGTGTGAACCGAAAACTCAACATTGCTATTACAAGAATTGCAAACCCTTATGGGCACCCTAATATTCTTGCAGAATTTATAGCCGGACAATTAAAGAATAGAGTTTCATTTCGCAAAGCAATGAAAAAAGCTATTGAATTAACCGAACAAGCGGATACAAAGGGAATTCAAGTACAAATTGCAGGGCGTCTCGACGGAAAAGAAATTGCACGTGTCGAATGGATCAGAGAAGGTAGAGTTCCTCTACAAACCATTCGAGCTAAAATTGATTATTGTTCCCATACAGTTCGAACTATCTATGGGGTATTAGGCATCAAAATTTGGATATTTATAGACGAGGAAAAATAAGACTTTATTTGTCTTTACGTTCTATTATCTAGTGATAGGATAGTGATAGGAAAAAAAAAGACTGATAGAACAAAAAAGGCAAACTCTTTCATTCTTTTTTTTTATGTTCAATCAAAACAAAAAATGAGCAATTCTATAGGGTTGAATAAAAAATTCATTGATCATTTGATATAATTGCTATGCTTAGTGTGTGACTCGTTGGTTTTTTTAGGGCTAGGATTCAAAAAAAAGGACCAACCCATATTATTTATTAACTAATAACTATAGAGCTAATAACAAACTCATTGCTTCGCATTATCTGGATCCAAAGAACCAGTCACGATATGATATATCGGTCATATCGTTGTAGCAGCTGAAATCTTTTTTGAATAAATAAAAGAAAAAAAAAAATTATTATGAGTTGTGAAGCGAAATATGAAAAAAAGTATGCGGATAAATGGAAGGATGAGAGAAAGAAAGAAAAAGAATATCAATGATATATGATTCCAATATGTAAGGTCTATGAGTCATCTCATAAAAAGCAGTGTAATAAAGCATCAATGCTGATTCATCCATAATTAGATGAATCCGTTCATATAACAAAAAAAAAGCTCCGAGCCAATAAAGACTGAGAAAATTGACTCAAGAACAAATTTCATTAGGGGCTCCATTGTAAAATTCAGACCTAACCATTCATTGAGAAGCGATGGGAACGACAAAACCTGTGAATGCAGAAGATTCTCTTGACAACGAATCCTAATGATTCATTGGGTGGGATGGCGGAACGAACCAGGGACCAATTCATTTATTCTGAGAGGTCATAGACTAACCCTACAACTAAAATAGATATTGAAAGAGTAAATATTCGCCCGCGAAAGTTTAATTTTATTGGATTTATAAATTTTGTTCGATCCGATATGATAAATAAGGATTCGTTATAACTTTATAAAAAAAAAACGACATTATCTATAATTAGATATACATAGAAAAAAGTATCTATAAAATCGATAAAATAAATAGAATAGATGTTTAATTTCATTATCATTATCTATACAAAAAAAAATATACAATACAAACAAAATATACAAATTTCTAATAGATTCGCTTAAATCAACTCTCAAAGAATCCCATCATTGAGAGATTCAGAATAGAATATTATTCATTAAATACCTGTAATGTATATCTTAATACAATATTTTTTCGTCGTTTCATTCGCGAGGAGCTGGATGAGAAGAAATTCTCATGTCCGGTTCTGTAGTAGAGATGGAATTGAGAAACAACCATCAACTATAACCCCAAAAGAACGAGATTCCGTAAACAACATAGAGGCAGAATGAAAGGAATATCTTATCGAGGTAATCATATTTGTTTCGGTAGATATGCTCTTCAAGCACTTGAACCCGCTTGGATCACATCTAAACAAATAGAAGCAGGACGACGAGCAATGACACGAAATGCACGCCGTGGTGGAAAAATATGGATACGTATATTTCCAGACAAACCAGTTACAGTAAGACCTACGGAAACACGTATGGGTTCTGGGAAAGGATCTCCCGAATATTGGGTAGCTGTAGTTAAACCAGGTAGAATACTTTATGAAATGAGCGGAGTAGCAGAAAATATAGCCAGAAAGGCTATTTCAATAGCGGCGTCAAAAATGCCTATACGAACTCAATTCATTATTTCGGGATAGAAACGTAGAACCAAAGTAAAGAAGTCTTGGGGATAAAAAATAATTGCAATTACAGGTTTTCTTTTTTTTTTTGACAAACAATATTTCTTTTTTTTTTTTCTTCGTCTCTTTTGCTTTGCATTAAAAGAACAGAACAGATTAAAAAAATGATATGATTCAACCTCAGACCCATTTGAATGTAGCGGACAATAGCGGGGCCCGAGAATTGATGTGTATTCGAATCATAGGAGCTAGTAATCGCCGATATGCTCAGATTGGTGACGTTATTGTTGCTGTGATCAAGGAAGCAGTACCAAATACGCCTCTAGAACGATCAGAAGTGATCAGAGCTGTAATTGTACGTACTTGTAAAGAACTCAAACGTGACAACGGTATGATAATACGATATGATGACAATGCTGCAGTTATCATTGATCAAGAAGGAAATCCAAAAGGAACTCGAGTTTTTGGTGCGATTGCTCGGGAATTGAGACAGTTAAATTTCACTAAAATAGTTTCACTAGCACCCGAAGTATTATAAGATAAGACCCTAAAATAATTATAGTACATGATATAGTTATACAATTTGAATGAAATAGATTAATTAGTAGATTGTGTATCACGCATATACCTTTAATAATTCATAAAAAAAAAAGAGCATGTTGATTATATCAAAATTCGGAGGCAAGAATAATTGTAGTTTATCATGAGTAGGGACACTATTGCTGACATAATAACCTCTATACGAAATGCTGATATGGATAGAAAAGGAACGGTTCGACTACCATCTACTAATATCACTGAAAACATTGTTAAAATACTTTTACGAGAAGGTTTTATCGAAAACGTGAGGAAACATCGAGAAAGAAACAAATATTTTTTGGTTTCAACCCTACGACATAGAAGAAATAGGAAAATACCATATAGAACTATTTTAAATTTAAAACGGATCAGTCGGCCTGGTCTACGAATCTATTCTAACTATCAACGAATTCCTAGAATTTTAGGCGGGATGGGGATTGTAATTCTTTCTACTTCTCGGGGTATAATGACAGACCGAGAAGCTCGACTAGAAGAAATCGGCGGAGAAATTTTGTGTTATATATGGTAATCTTTCTGATATCCGAAGTGGATCCGTAACTTCCTATTTGTGAAAAAAACAAAACAAAGGGGGGGGGGGGTTGTCTAATATCACTCCTCCTACATTAGTTGATACTTTAAGGAGGTTTTACCTGGAATGAAAGAAGAAAAATGGATTTAAATTACTGAATCACTTCCCAATGGTATGATCCGGGTTCATTTAGATAATTTTAGATAATGAAGATCCGATTCTAGTTCTAGGTTATCTTTCAAAAAGATCCGACGTAATTTTATACGTATACTACCAAGGAATAGGGTAAAAATGGAAATAAGTCGTTATGATTCAACCGGAGGGCGCATAATTTATAATTGATGGACTCCGCAATAGCAATAAAGATTCGAATGATTAGGTGGTTTTTTCAACCTCAACATTCTTTTCATTGGGGATATAATTCGAGGTTCAAAATTTCAAGAAACTTATTTTCTTCTAATAAATGGATTCGGAATTAAGTTAAGGACTGACAACTATGAAAATAAGGGCCTCCGTTCGTAAAATTTGTGAAAAATGTCGACTGATCCGTAGGAGAGGACGAATTATAGTAATTTGTTCCAATCCGAGACATAAACAAAGACAAGGATAACCTTTCGAAATCTAAAAAGGACTCTCTAAAGGAAAGGACCCGATGAGCAAATAAAAAAAAAGATCTGTTTTGACATGATATGGATATATCCATATATATGAATATGACTTATATTGATGAGATGATAAAATATGGCAAAACTTATACCAAGAATTGGTTCACGTAGGAATGGACGTATTGGTTCACGTAAGAGTGCACGTCGAATACCAAAAGGAGTTATTCATGTTCAAGCAAGTTTCAACAATACTATTGTGACTGTTACAGATGTACGAGGTCGGGTTATTTCTTGGTCCTCCGCCGGTACTTGTGGATTCAGGGGTACACGAAGAGGTACACCATTTGCTGCTCAAACCGCAGCAGGAAATGCTATTCGGACAGTAGTGGATCAAGGTATGCAACGAGCAGAAGTCATGATAAAAGGTCCTGGTCTCGGAAGAGATGCAGCATTACGCGCTATTCGTAGAAGTGGTATCTTATTAAGTTTCGTACGGGATGTAACCCCTATGCCACATAATGGCTGTCGACCCCCTAAAAAAAGACGTGTGTAGAAATAAAGATTGAAGAAGAAATTTCAAGAGAAATAAATGATTCAATGATCTGATCAAATAATATTATATGGTTCGAGAGAAAGTAACAGTATCTACTCGGACACTACAGTGGAAGTGTGTTGAATCAAGAGCAGACCGTAAACGTCTTTATTACGGACGCTTTATTCTGTCTCCACTTATGAAAGGTCAAGCCGACACAATCGGCATTGCAATGCGAAGAGCTTTGCTTGGAGAAATAGAAGGAACATGTATCACACGTGCAAAATCTGAGAAAATACCACATGAATATTCTACCCTAGTAGGTATTCAAGAATCAGTACATGAAATTTTAATGAATTTGAAAGAAATTGTATTGAGAAGTAATCTGTATGGAACTCGTGACGCGTCTATTTGTATCAAAGGTCCGGGATATGTAACTGCTCAAGACATCATTTTACCACCTTCTGTCGAAATCATTGATAATACACAGCATATAGCTAGCCTAACGGAACCAATTGATTTGTGTATTGGATTACAAATCGAGAGGAATCGCGGATATAGTATAAAAACACCAAATAACTTTCACTTTCAGGACGGAAGTTATCCTATAGATGCTGTATTCATGCCT